TGATAAGCAATCAGATAATTCACGAATCATTTAATCAAATTGCATCTCCGAGTTCGTCAAATAATTCATTGACGGAAAAAAAAACGAAGGATCTCGCTGATAGAACAAGTAAAATTCGAAATCAAATAAAAAGAATCTCAAAAGAGAAAAAAAAAGTAACTCCAAGAATAAATAATCTTAGTCCTAACAAAACAAATTCTAATGCTAAAAGATTCGAAAAATGGCAAATATTAAAAAGAAGAAATGCTCGATTAATCTATAAATTCCCCCCTTTTTTAAAAATTTTCATTGAAAAAATCTACACAGATCTATTTTTATCTATCATTAATATTCCCAGAATAAATACAAAACTTTTTCTTAAAGTAACAAAAAAAATTATTGATAAATCGATTTACAATAATGAAAGAAAACAAGAAAGAATTAATAAAAAAAAGAAAACTCCAATTACATTTATTTCGACTATAAAAAAGCCATTTGATAATATTAGTAATATTAAAGAAAATTCACGTATTTTTTATGACTTATCCTACGTGTCACAAGCATATGTATTTTACAAATTATCACAAATTCAAATTAGGAACTCGGTAAGATCTGTTGTTCAATATCAAAGAATCCCCCCTTTTCTTAAGTCTAAAATAAAGGATTCTTTTGAAAGACAAGGAATGATTCATTCGAAATTAGCAAATAAAAAACTTCCAAGCTATGAAACGAATCAATGGAAAAACTGGTTAAAAAGACATTATCAATACCATTTATCTCAGATCGGATGGTCTAGATTAATACCAGAAAAATGGCGAAATAGAGTTCGCCAGCGTTGTATAGTTAAAAAGGAAAATTTAAGCAAACGGCATTCATATGAAAAAGACCAATTGGTTGGTTCCAAAAAAAAATCGGAAGTATATTTATTATCCAATGAAAAAAGTAATTTTCGAAAATATTATAGATATAATCTTTTATCATATAAATTTATTAATTATGATAATAAAACGGAATGTTTTTTTTATAGATTTCCCTTTCAAGAAAATAAGAACCAAGAAATTTATTATACTTATAACAGGCCTAAAAAGGCCTTTTTTGATATACTGAGGAACATCCCTATTCAAAATGATCTAGGACAGGTTGATATTCCATATATGGAAAAATCGGCCGATAGAAAAAACTTTGATTGGAAATTTTTCAATTTTTATCTTAGCCAAAAAGCCGATATTGAGACCTGGATCATTGTTGATACCAATAGGAATCAAAATACTCAAATTCCTACTAACAATTCTCAAATAATTTCTAAAAAAAATATTTTTTATCTTATGATTCCAGAAACCAATTCACCAAACCCCCACAAAGGATTTTTTGATTGGATGGGAATGAATGAAAAAATACTAAAGCGCCCCATATCGAATCTGGAATTTTGGCTCTTCCCAGAATTTGTGTTACTTTATAAGGCATATAAAACAAAACCTTGGTTTATACCAAGCAAATTACTTCTTTTAAATTTAAATAGTAGTGAAAATAAAAAGATTAATGAAAAGAAAAAGATTAATTTGTTGATAGCCTCGAATAAAAAGCATCGAAATCAAGAAGAAAAAGAACCCATAAGTCAAGGAGATCGTGGATCCGTTCTCTCACAACAAAAAGATATTGAAGATAATTATGCAAGCTTGGACATAAAAAAGGGGAAAAAGAGAAAACAATACAAAAGCAATACAGAAGCAGAACTAGATTTCTTCCTGAAACGTTATTTGGTTTTTCAATTGAAATGGTGCACAACTTTAAATCAAAGAATGATCAATAATATCAAGGCATATTGTCTTCTGCTTAGACTGATAGATCCAAAAAAAATGACTATAACCTCCATTCAAAAGAGAGAAATCAATTTGGATAGAATGCCGATTCAAAGTAATTTAACTCTTTCAGAATTAATGAAGAGGGGGGTATTGATTGTAGAACCACTTCGTTTGTCTGGAAAAAAAGATGGACAATTTATTATGTACCAAACCGTAGGTATTTCGCTGCTTCATAAGAGTAAGCATCAAATTAATCAAAAATATCAAGAGCAAAGATATGTTTCTAGGACAAATTTGGATGAAACAATTTCACCACATCAAAGAATAAATGAAAATAGAGACAAAAATCATTTTGATTTACTTGTTCCAGAAAATATTTTATCGTTTAAACGTCGTAGAAAAGCGAGAATTCTAATTTGTTTCAATTCAAAGAATGAAAATTATACATATAGAAATCCAGTATTTTGGAATAGAAAGAACATAAAAAACAGCAGCCGAGTTTCACATGACAATAATTATCTTGATAGAGAGAAAAATCAATTAATGAAATTAAAGTTCTTTCTTTGGCCTAATTATCGATTAGAAGATTTAGCTTGTATGAATCGTTATTGGTTTGATACCAATAATGGCAGTCGTTTCAGTATGTTAAGAATACATCTGTATCCGCGATTGAAATTCTGTGAATAATACAATTTTTCTATATATACCCTAAACCCTATTTCTATATACCCTATATATAATCTATATTAATCTATATATAATATAGGGTATATGAAAGTAAACAAATATACAGATCACGTACTTTTCTTGTCTCACATTTCATTCTAGTATTCAATATGAAATGAATTATGAATAATATCTCAATTAGTTTTCCAAATGAATCAATAGAAACTTCTTAATTTTAGGTCTAAATTCTTCGATGCAAAAATGTACCAATCTTTTTCTATTCCTATCTAAATCCAATTTCCAATTCGATTGATTGGTTTGAATTCAGAAAGGAGTTATTTGGATTAAATTATTGTATATACCACATCAAAATTAATGGCATTATTATTACTTATACTTATTACTGATCGGTAAAATCCATATCTGTACAAGGGGAAAGGAGAGTTTTTTATGGTAAAAAATTCAGTAATTTCTATTATTTCTCAAAAAGAAAATAAAGAAAATAGAGGGTCTGTTGAATTTCAAGTATTCAGTTTCACCACTAAGATAAGGAGACTTACTTCACATTTGGAATTGCACAAAAAAGACTTTTCATCTCAGAAAGGTTTGCGAAAAATTTTGGGAAAACGTCAACGACTACTAGCCTATTTGTCAAAAAGAAATAGAGGACGCTATAAAGAATTAATTGATGAGTTGGATATTCGAGAAATAAAAACTCGTTAATTTGAAGCATGATATCATTTGACGAGCTTAGTCTTGATGAGCTTAGTCGTTTAAATTTTGATGAATTTCTTTTTACTTTCAGCAATGCATGGAAGACTGACTCGGGAAAAACTTATGATTACACCAACTACAAGAAACGACCTCATGATAGTCAATATGGGCCCTCACCACCCATCAATGCACGGTGTTCTTCGACTAATCGTTACTCTCGACGGTGAAGATGTTATTGACTGTGAACCTATATTGGGTTATTTACATAGAGGAATGGAAAAAATTGCGGAAAATCGAACAATTATACAATATTTGCCTTATGTAACACGTTGGGATTATTTAGCTACTATGTTTACAGAAGCAATAACCGTAAACGGACCTGAACAGCTAGGCAATATTCAAGTACCTAAAAGGGCTAGCTATATTAGAGCTATTATGCTGGAGTTAAGTCGTATCGCTTCCCATTTGTTATGGCTTGGCCCTTTTATGGCAGATATTGGGGCACAGACCCCCTTTTTCTATATTTTGCGAGAACGAGAATTGATATATGACTTATTCGAAGCTGCTACCGGTATGCGCATGATGCATAATTATTTTCGTATCGGAGGAGTCACTGCTGATCTACCTCATGGCTGGATAGATAAATGTTTAGATTTTTGCGATTATTTTTTAACTGGGGTTGCTGAATATCAAAAGCTTATTACACGAAATCCTATTTTTTTAGAACGAGTTGAAGGCGTAGGTATTATTGGCGGAGAAGAAGCATTAAATTGGGGTTTATCGGGGCCAATGCTACGAGCTTCCGGAATACAATGGGATCTTCGTAAAGTTGATCGTTATGAGTGTTATGACGAATTTAATTGGGAGATTCAATGGCAAAAAGAAGGAGATTCATTAGCTCGTTATTTAGTACGAATCGGCGAAATGACAGAATCCATAAAAATTATCCAACAGGCCCTGGAAGGAATTCCAGGGGGGCCCTATGAGAATTTAGAAAGCCGGCGCTTTGATAGAATAAAAGACCCTGAATGGAATGATTTTGAATATCGATTTATTAGTAAAAAACCTTCTCCAACTTTTGAATTATCCAAGCAAGAACTTTATGTAAGAGTCGAAGCACCAAAAGGAGAATTGGGAATTTTTCTGATCGGAGATCAGAGTGTTTTTCCTTGGAGATGGAAAATCCGACCGCCGGGGTTTATCAACTTGCAAATTCTTCCGCAGTTAGTTAAAAGAATGAAATTGGCTGATATTATGACGATACTAGGTAGTATAGATATCATTATGGGAGAAGTTGATCGTTGAAATGATAATTGATATAACAGAAATAGAAGCTATTCATTCTTTTTTCAGATTGGAATCCTTAAAAGAAGTTTATGGGCTCGTATGGATGCTTGTCCCTATTTTCATTCTTGTATTAGGAATCACACTGGGTGTACTAGTAATTGTTTGGTTAGAAAGAGAAATATCTGCAGAGATACAGCAACGTATTGGACCCGAATATGCAGGTCCTTTGGGAATGCTTCAAGCTTTAGCAGATGGTACAAAACTACTTTTCAAAGAAAATCTTCTTCCGTCTAGAGGAAATACTCGTTTATTCAGTATTGGTCCATCCATAGCAGTCATATCCATTTTACTAAGTTATTCAATAATTCCTTTTAGCTATCGCTTTATTCTAGCTGATCTTAGTATTGGTGTTTTTTTATGGATCGCCGTTTCAAGTCTTGCTCCCGTTGGATTACTTATGTCAGGCTATGGATCAAATAATAAATATTCCTTTTTAGGTGGATTAAGGGCTGCTGCTCAATCAATTAGTTATGAAATACCATTAACTCTATGTGTATTATCAATATCTCTACGTGTGATTCGGTAAGACATAAAAATTCCTCCATTTCTTTTCTTTCTAAGAAGAAAGTTAAATGATTTGAATATCTATTTTTTTATTCATCATTAGGTTGATGAATTAAACCAGATAGTTATATGAGTGAAATAAAACGGCTTCTAAATTTGCTGTTAAAGGAATTCAATCTCATTTCCTATGTACAAGAATTAAGTGAAAGTAAACATAAGCAGTCAAGGCTGTTTACCCCAAGATTGGCTGATTAGTCATCATGGCTTGAAGCGGGTTTAAAAGATCAATTGTATGGGTTTTTTTCTATACTATTACCATAGAGGTATTACCCTAATGAGAGATTCAAAAAAAATAAGTGGATGGTTAGGAAGACCAAGATACACAAAGGATTAGTAATGGAGATTCTTTAAATTATCCAATAGGATATTTTTTTATAGAAAAGTAATTCGAATTGGGGCTTTAAGTTGGTAGAAATGATTAAGAAGTACTCCCCATGATTTCGATCCAGAGTATGTTCCTGTCCACTGATTAAGTAAATAACTATCAAAACGAAGAAATCTTTTACTTTTGATAATACGAATAATGCCTCTTTTTCTGAGAAAGGAGAATAGGAACGAAATAAAATTCTTGTTATGTAATGCAATGTCTAAATGCTTTTTCGTAATCGAAAATGAGAAAAAGATAGGTTGAAATATCTATGTGATATTCCTCTAAAAATTATTTTTTTCATTCAAGGGTAAAGTTTTTAATTAACAAAGAAAAATGAAAATTTTTAAAATATGAGATCAATTCCGAAGCACTTTTTTATTATTTTATTATAAATCTAGCAGACAGAATTCCATTAGTCTAATTATAGGCCTTAGGATAAGAATTTGATTCTCTATCGATCTTACAAACACATCAACAAATACATCAAGATAAATAAAGTTGAAAGGTTCTTATATTGATTTGTGACCTATGAGGAGCCGTATGAGGTGAAAATCTCATGTACGGTTCTGTAATAGTGACGAGAACAGTGATGTTATTGTCGACTATGATTATCTAACAGTTTAAGTACAGTTGATATAGTTGAAACACAATCAAAATATGGTTTTTGGGGATGGAATTTGTGGCGTCAACCTATAGGGTTTATCATTTTTCTAATTTCTTCTCTAGCCGAGTGTGAGAGATTACCTTTTGATTTACCAGAAGCAGAAGAAGAATTAGTAGCTGGTTATCAAACCGAATATTCAGGTATAAAATTTGGCTTATTTTATGTTGCTTCGTATCTAAATCTACTAGTTTCTTCGTTATTTGTAACAGTTCTTTACTTGGGGGGTTGGAATCTTTCTATTCCAAACCTATTTAGTCCTGAAATTTTTGACATAAATAAAAGAGGGAAAGTTTTTGTAACAATAATAGGTATCTTTATTACACTGGCTAAAACTTATTTGTTCTTGTTTATTTCTATTGCAACAAGATGGACGTTACCAAGACTAAGAATGGACCAACTATTAAATCTTGGATGGAAATTTCTTTTACCTATTTCTTTAGGTAATCTATTATTAACAACTTCGTTCCAGCTTCTTTCACTGTAAAGGAATAGAATATTCTATTCTTCATAACTTGTCTCAAACAAGAGAAAGAAACCAGTAAACTTATTTATAGATATTCAGATATGTTCCCTATACTAACTCGGTTCTTGAACTCTAGTCAACAAACAATACGAGCTGCCAGGTATATTGGTCAAGGTTTCATGATTACCCTGTCCCACGCGAATCGTTTACCTGTAACTATTCAATACCCCTACGAAAAATTGATTACATCAGAACGTTTCCGAGGTCGAATCCACTTTGAATTTGATAAATGCATTGCTTGTGAAGTATGTGTTCGTGTATGCCCTATAGATCTACCCGTTGTAGATTGGAAATTTCAAACTGATATTCGAAAAAAACGATTACTTAATTACAGTATTGATTTTGGAATTTGTATATTTTGTGGTAATTGTGTTGAGTATTGTCCAACAAATTGTTTATCAATGTCCGAAGAATATGAGCTTTCTACTTATAATCGTCATGAATTGAATTATAATCAAATTGCTTTAGGCCGGTTACCTGTATCAATAATTGAAGATTACACAATTCGAACAATTTCTTCGAATTTATCTCAACTAAACAATGTATAAAACTCTTGATTCGCAAAACATTTAAAAATTCAAAAAAAAATAGCTTTTAGATTTTTTTGCAGTTAAAGGAATGAGGTTTTTGCTTGGTCAATACAAAAGAACGGTTGGTTCGTAAGGGTCGTGGCTTGATTTTCATTTAAAATCAATTTTTATTCGAATAATGTAATATTTAATAATATAAAGATAAAGTTTTAACCTTTGCTTTCGAGAATAGATAAAAGTAATCCTGTACTTACATCAATCCAAATCACCTCCATTCAAATTGAATTCAATTAAGAAGTATCTTAAAAATAGGATAAATTTTTCCTGGTCAGGTCAACAAA